TTAATCGTTTCATTCGCGAGGAGCTGGATGAGAAGAAACTCTCATGTCCAGTTCTGTAGTAGAGATGGAATTGATAAACAACCGTCAACTATAACCCCAAAAGAACCAGATTCCGTAAACACCATAGAGGAAGAATGAAAGGAATATCTTATCGAGGTAATCGTATTTGCTTCGGTAGATACGCTCTTCGAGCGCTTGAACCCGCTTGGATCACATCTCGACAAATAGAAGCAGGTCGGCGAGCAATGACACGAAATGCCCGCCGCGGTGGAAAAATATGGGTACGTATATTTCCAGACAAACCAGTTACAATAAGACCTACAGAAACACGTATGGGTTCGGGTAAAGGATCTCCCGAATATTGGGTAACTGTCGTTAAACCCGGTAGAATACTTTATGAAATGAGCGGAGTAGCAGAAAATATAGCCAGAAAGGCTATTTCAATAGCGGCATCCAAAATGCCTATACGAACTCAATTCGTTATTTCGGGATAAGAATGTAGAACCAAAAGAAAGGGTTTTGGGGATGAAAACAAACAATTGCAGGTTTCCTTTTTTGTTTTGAACAAATAACATTTCTTTTTTTTTACTTTACTTCGCCCCTTGCATTGATTGAAAAAACAGATAAAAAAATGATTCAACCTCAAAGCCATTTGAACGTAGCGGATAACAGCGGAGCCCGAGAATTGATGTGTATTCGAATCATAGGAGCTAGTAATCGACGATATGCTCATATTGGTGACGTTGTTGTTGCTGTAATCAAGGAAGCAGTACCAAATACACCTCTAGAAAGATCAGAAGTGGTCAGAGCTGTAATTGTACGTACTTGTAAAGAACTCAAACGTGACAACGGTATGATAATACGATATGATGACAATGCTGCCGTTGTTATTGATCAAGAAGGAAATCCAAAAGGAACTCGAATTTTTGGCGCGATCGCTCGGGAATTAAGACAGTTGAATTTCACTAAAATAGTTTCATTAGCGCCTGAAGTATTATAAGATGAGACTGTAATATAGTTATAGTATTTAAATGAAATCGATTAAATTAAAAATTAATTAGTAAATTTCTATTTTTTAGTGGATTGGTTGTGTCTCACGTATATGTTTTTAGTAATTCATAAATATTTAATAATTCAGAAATATAAAATAAAGAAAAAACGAATAAAGAGCATGTTGATTATATAAAAATTCGAGTACAAAAATAATCTGAGTTTATCATGAATAAAGACACTATTGCTGACATAATAACCTCTATACGAAATGCTGATATGAATAAAAAAAGAACAGTTCGAATACCATCCACTAACATTAATGAAAACATTGTTAAAATCCTTTTACGCGAAGGTTTTATTGAAAACCTGAGGAAACATCAGGAAAGCAACAAAGATTTTTTGGTTTTGACCCTACGACATAGAAGAAATAGGAAAGGGCCCTATAAAACTGTTTTAAATTTAAAACGGATCAGTCGACCCGGTCTACGGATCTATTCTAACTATCAAAGAATTCCTAGAATTTTAGGTGGAATGGGGATTGTAATTCTTTCTAATTCTCGGGGTATAATGACAGACAAAGAGGCTCGACTAGAAGGAATCGGTGGAGAAATTTTGTGTTATATATGGTAATCCTTCTATATTTGTTTGTGAAAAAAAAAAGAGCGAGGGCGGGTTTCTAATATCAACCCTCCCGTATTAGTTGTTGATACCTCAAGGAATTTTACCCGGACTGAAAGAAAAAAATGGATTCATGAGAGTTTAATTACTGAATCACTCCCCCATGGTAGAATTCTGGATTCGTTTAGATAAAAAAAAAAAGGATTCTAGGTTATGTTTCAGGAAAGATTAGATGTACTTTTTTTATACGTATACGACCAGGAAGTCGAGTAAAAATAGGGGCAAGTCGTTATGATTCAACCGGAGGGCGTATATTTTATAGACTCCGAAACAAAGATTCAAACGAGTAAGTGGTTTTTTCAACTTTAACATTCATTTCGGGGGTATACAATTCGAAGTTAAAAATTTCAAGAAACTTATTTTCTTCCAATAAAAAGATTCAGAATTAAGTTAAGGAATGACAAATATGAAAATAAGAGCCTCTGTGCGTAAAATTTGTGAAAAATGCCGACTAATCCGTAGGCGGGGACGAATTATAGTAATTTGTTCCAACCCGAGACATAAACAAAGACAAGGATAATCTTTCTAAAAAAAAAAAAGACTCTATAAATCGAAAGGACCCGATGTACGAATAAAAAAAACAATACAATAAACAATACAATAAAGAATCTGTTTTGACATGAAATGGATATATCCATATATCTCTGACTTATATTTATGAGATGATAAAATATGGCAAAACCTATACCAAGAACAGGTTCACGTAAGAATAGACGTATTGGTTCACGTAAAAATGCGCGTAGAATACCAAAAGGAGTTATTCATGTTCAAGCAAGTTTCAACAATACTATTGTGACTATTACAGATGTACGGGGTCGGGTAATTTCTT